AAAGGGCGCTTACTTTATTTCTTCTTTTGTGGCATATCTTCCTTAAGGATTCATCCAATGGAATCCCAACTCCCTTTCTTTTGGATTTCCTTTCTATTTAGATATGGTATAGACCTAATTCTTATACAAAGAAAACTCTTCCGCTTCACTTTGTTTTGCTTTCCCTAGAATATCAAGAAAAAACAATTTCTCTATCCTTTATTTAAGGATAGTCAGAGACTATTAAATAAAAAAGAAAATACTTACTATTAATTAATTCGATTAGAATCTAATTGAAATAGGATGACTAATGTATGCAGCCTAATGAGGAAGAATACTAAAAAAAGAACACTATTTCAGAATTATGAAACAAAATATCCAGTTTTATTATTTACTCTTTCTTTTTTTTTTTTTTTCTTTCGATTTTTTCTATTTACTATTTAAATTAAAGTAAATTAAAATTAAAGTGTATCCATTTAGATAATGTATATTTTTATCTAATATTAATATACTTCAAACAAAATAGGAATTCACAAAATGGAGAAAATCATTGGAGTCATTCTAGGAAAGTCTAGGGACTTAGAGCATATCCTAGTTGAAGGAGGATGGAATTCAAATCAGGTAAGAGATCCTTCCTTCTATTGATTTGATAGAAATTCTTTTTTCTTTTCTTGTCTCTATGATTTTCAATGAATGAGCCTATGGAAAGCTTTTATCTCTATTCTATGGGGCAAATGACCGTCGAGTCTATAAACAAGTACTAATAAAGAAAAGCAAATTATACTAAAAGAAACATTGGATATCCATCCTAAAATCTAAAAAAAGACATATATATTAGGGCTATACGGATTCGAACCGTAGACCTTCTCGGTAAAACAGATCAAACGGATTATTATCGAAATGATTCGAACTGTTTCAAAGACCCAACATGCATTTTTCTGCATTGGGCTCTTTCATCAACTGGATGTGATGTAAAGATCAGTTAATCTACCATAGTTTTTCTTTACGGAAAGATAATAAGATGGCTCCCTGTGCTCTGATTGATTATTTGTATTATCATCTATCTAGGAGCAATACCAAAGTGTTTCAAAGGAGGATTACCTTGACTTAGGTATGCCTCGGGCTTAAATGAAATCAACCTAAGTGAAATGGAGTCTCTATCGTTCCGCCGCAAGAGTTGACTATGAGACTTCATACACCTTAAAGTTCATAGAACGAAAAGAAGTTTTTTGGAGGCCCTTATCCTCATTACGCCTAGCATTGAGTGGGCTGGATATTCACCTTATCAACTAGCAAATCAATAGGGTTCTATTTGATTAGGCACCTGAATTGGCACCTGAATCGGACTGAACCGACTGTTTGTCAGGCTACTGTTCTCCTATTCTCTCGAATCCATGAAGTAAGACATTGATTTTGCAATAAGATCTGTTATGTTCATTGCATAATAAGTTCCCTTGAAAAGCATTGGCGCACGTGTAAGCGAGTTGCTCTACCGAACTGAGCTATAGCCCTTATCAGAAATATCTTAACATATATAGAATTTCTTGTCAAGATGAATATTCTCTAATGCTGGAGGATATCGCTTTGATTTGTTTACTATATAACATAATAACATACCCATAAATAACATACCAATAACGGATCGGTATTGCTTATAAAAAGGATTCGATCTATAATCGATCGAAGTAATGTGGATTCTTTTATGGTGATAAATTGCCTACTTAACTCAGTGGTTAGAGTACTGCTTTCATACGGCGGGAGTCATTGGTTCAAATCCAATAGTAGGTAGGTAGAAAAATTCTTAGATAGCATTGGACTTACTTCGCTTCGCTATCTAATAACTTTTTCTACCCCTCTTTCCTTTTTCTTTGTATCAATGAAACCTTTGGATTGTCTTCAATTGGATGGGGGAATCCAATTGACAGCCTCGACTCGTATCCTAGCTCGTCTGAGAGCTAGCTTCGCTTGAACCAATTCTTTCGTACCCTCAGCTTTACTCAAGTTAGCTTCGGCTATTTCAAGTGCCTCTTGAGCTTCTTCTGCATCAATGTCACTACCCAGTTCTGCATCATTCCCTAAAATAATGATCTCATTATTAACTATTCTCGCAAAACCGCTCCACAGAACCGCTGTTAACCATTGGTCGTTGAGGAGGCGTATTCTCAAAGGACCCATATCTACAGCTGTGTTAATGGGGGCGTGGTTTGGTAATACACCAATTTGCCCACTATTAGTAGATAAAATGATTTCTTTCACTTCACAATCCCAAATAATTCGTTTAGGAGTCAGTACATAAAGATTTAATTTCATTTCTTCAATTCGCTCTCCTCTTCTAATTTTATAGCTTTCGTGCTAGCTTCATCGATGTTTCCCACCAAATAAAAAGCCTGTTCGGGTAGGCCATCTAATTCTCCGGAAAGGATTAGTTGAAATCCCCTAATTGTTTCTGCAAGACCAACATACTTTCCTGGAGAACCGGTAAAAACTTCTGCCACAAAGAACGGTTGTGATAAGAACCGCTCAATTTTTCGTGCTCTTGCTACAGTTAAACGATCCTCCTCCGATAGTTCATCCAACCCAAGAATTGCGATAATGTCCTGAAGCTCTTTGTAACGTTGTAAAGTTTCCTTAACTCTTTGCGCAGTTTCATAATGTTCGTTGCCAACAATCCGAGGCTGTAACATAGTTGAGGTTGAATCTAAAGGATCTACTGCGGGATAAATACCCTTGGAAGCTAATCCTCTGGAAAGTACAGTAGTAGCGTCCAAATGTGCAAATGTTGTGGCAGGAGCAGGGTCAGTCAAATCGTCCGCAGGTACATAAACTGCTTGGATCGAAGTTATAGATCCCTTTTTGGTAGAAGTAATTCTTTCTTGCAAAGAACCCATTTCTGTACTAAGGGTAGGTTGATAACCCACTGCGGAGGGCATTCGCCCTAATAAGGCGGATACCTCCGATCCTGCTTGAACAAAACGAAAGATATTATCGATGAATAAAAGCACGTCTTGCTTATTAACATCTCGGAAATATTCTGCCATAGTTAGGGCAGTTAAACCAACTCTCATACGAGCTCCCGGCGGTTCATTCATTTGGCCATAGACTAGAGCTACCTTTGATTCCTCAATATTTTTTTCATTAATTACTCCGGATTCCTTCATTTCCATATAAAGATCATTTCCTTCACGAGTCCGTTCCCCGACTCCGCCAAATACGGATACGCCCCCGTGAGCTTTAGCAATGTTATTGATTAATTCCATGATGAGTACTGTTTTACCTACTCCCGCCCCTCCAAATAGTCCTATTTTTCCTCCACGCCGATAAGGAGCTAAAAGATCGACCACCTTAATACCTGTTTCAAAGATAGATAATTTCGTATCTAACTCGATAAAGGCAGGCGCGGATCTGTGAATAGGGAATGTTGCACTAGTATCTACAGGACCCAAATTGTCAATAGGCTCCCCAAGAACGTTAAAAATTCGTCCGAGAGTAGTTCCACCGACTGGAACACTGAGAGGAGCTCCCGTGTCAATCACTTCCATTCCTCTCATCAACCCGTCTGTAGCACTCATAGCTACAGCTCTAACTCGATTATTTCCCAATAATTGTTGTACCTCACAAGTCACATTAATTTGCTTATCAGCAGTGTCTCGACTCTTGACTATCAAAGCGTTATAAATATAAGGCAACTTGCCCGGAGGAAAAGTGATATCCAGCACAGGTCCGATAATTTGATCAATACGCCCTGCGCTTTTTTCTTCAATTGTAGAAACCCCGGGACGCGAAGTAGTAGGATTGGTTTTCATAATTATCACATAATTGTCAAAAAAAAAGAAATTTTTCTTTTTTTTTGTTGAATAATGCCAAATCAAATCAAAAAAAATATCCAAAAATCCAAAAGTCAAAAGGAAATGAATTAGTTAATTCAAAAAATAAAGAAAAGGGGACTAGTACTTGATTTCGTTGCCCAAGCGAATCCCATTCAATCGTTTACTCATGGAATGAGTCCGTTGGAAAGTTCAATCAATCTTTTTTTTTTCATATACATTTCGCCTTTTGTGAAGGATCTGTGCCTACTCTACTTTCCTATCTAGGACTTCGATATATAAAATATATACTACTGTGAAGCATAGATTGCTGTCAACTTAAGAACTTCTAAAATTGTAAAATAAGATTAGGGATTGGTTTGGGTTGCGCTATATCTATCAAAAAGTATACAATAATGATGGATTTGGTGAATCAAATCCATGGTTTAATAACGAACCATGTTAACTTACCACAACAACAAATCAATTCTTATTGAATTCTTATAGTAGAATTACTATAAGATAGAACGTACACAGGGTGTACGCTTTATATACGAATGAAACATATTCATTAACTTAAGCATACTCTCTTTTTTATTTAATCAGTTAATATTAATTGAATATCCTTCTTTTTAAATTAAGATTTTTGCAAAGGTTTGATTTACGCCTAATGCATATCGAGTAGACCCTGTCATTGCGAGAATTCTTAATTCATGAGTTGTAGGGAGGGACTTATGTCACCACAAACAGAAACTAAAGCAAGTGTTGGATTTAAAGCCGGTGTTAAGGATTATAAATTGACTTATTACACCCCGGAGTACGAAACCAAGGATACTGATATCTTGGCAGCATTCCGAGTAACTCCTCAGCCCGGGGTTCCGCCTGAAGAAGCAGGGGCTGCAGTAGCTGCGGAATCTTCTACTGGTACATGGACAACTGTTTGGACTGATGGACTTACCAGTCTTGATCGTTACAAAGGACGATGCTATCACATCGAGCCCGTTCCTGGGGAGGAAAGTCAATATATCTGTTATGTAGCTTATCCATTAGACCTATTTGAAGAGGGTTCTGTTACTAACATGTTTACTTCCATTGTGGGTAACGTATTTGGTTTCAAAGCCCTACGTGCTCTACGTTTGGAGGATCTACGAATTCCTACTGCTTATTCAAAAACTTTCCAAGGCCCGCCTCATGGTATCCAAGTTGAAAGGGATAAGTTGAACAAGTATGGTCGTCCTTTATTGGGATGTACTATTAAACCCAAATTGGGATTATCCGCGAAAAATTACGGTAGAGCGTGTTATGAGTGTCTACGCGGTGGACTTGATTTTACCAAAGATGATGAAAACGTAAACTCACAACCATTTATGCGCTGGAGAGACCGTTTTGTCTTTTGTGCCGAAGCTATTTATAAAGCACAGGCCGAAACCGGTGAAATCAAGGGGCATTACTTGAATGCGACTGCAGGTACATGCGAAGAAATGATTAAGAGAGCTGTATTTGCGAGGGAATTAGGGGTTCCTATTGTAATGCATGACTACTTAACCGGAGGATTCACCGCAAATACTAGTTTGTCTAATTATTGCCGCGACAACGGCCTACTTCTTCACATTCACCGAGCAATGCATGCAGTTATTGATAGACAGAAAAATCATGGTATGCATTTCCGTGTATTAGCTAAAGCATTGCGTATGTCTGGGGGAGATCATATCCACTCCGGTACAGTAGTAGGTAAGTTAGAAGGGGAACGCGAAATGACTTTAGGTTTTGTTGATCTATTGCGCGATGATTTTATTGAAAAGGATCGTGCTCGCGGTATCTTTTTCACTCAGGATTGGGTATCCATGCCAGGTGTTATACCGGTTGCTTCAGGGGGTATTCATGTTTGGCATATGCCAGCTCTGACCGAAATCTTTGGAGACGATTCCGTATTACAATTTGGTGGAGGAACTTTAGGACACCCTTGGGGGAATGCACCTGGTGCAGCAGCTAATCGGGTGGCTTTAGAAGCTTGTGTACAAGCTCGTAACGAAGGGCGCGATCTTGCTCGTGAAGGTAATGAAATTATCCGACAAGCTTGCAAATGGAGTCCTGAACTAGCCGCAGCTTGTGAAGTATGGAAGGCGATCAAATTCGAATTCGCGCCGGTAGATACCATCGATTAAGTAGATATAAAGAAGGTTTAAACAAAAAAGAAGCGAAATAGAAAGAAAAAATTCAGTTACGAAATGCAGTAATTCTTCCTTATTCTTCTAATTGATTGCAATTAAATTCGGCTCAATCTTTTTTTTAGAAAAAAAAAAGATTGAGCCGAATTTAAATAGATCTTGATATGATTATGAAACTTGACAAATCGAGATTCTTCTATTCTATATATCTAGAATATAGAAAGGTATAATACAATAAACAAATAAAAAGAAAAATAGAGTATTATCATACGATAATGGAATCAAATACGCAGTATTTACAGAAAAGAGCCTTCGTTTATTGGGAAAGAATCAATATACTTCTAATGTCGAATCGGGATTCACTAAGACAGAAATAAAGCATTGGGTCGAACTCTTCTTTGGTGTTAAGGTAGTAGCTGTGAATAGCCATCGACTACCCGGAAAGGGTAGAAGAATGGGACCTATTCTGGGACATACAATGCATTACAGACGTATGATCATTACCCTTCAACCGGGCTATTCTATTCCACTTCTACTTTTTCATTAAATTTAATGAATGAAATTAAAGGGTATTCTGAAAAAGGTATTTCTTTCATTTTTACAATTGCTTTCTTTTGAATCCAATTTTAAGTTTGATTAGAAGGATAGAAAGGTCATGAGAGTGGGAAAAGCAAAATCTAAATTTTTTAATTAGTTCCCCTTTTTTGCAATTTTCTTATTATTCATTCCATTCATTTTTTTCTTTTTCAAACTAAAAAATACAATAGTCAATATTCCTTATAATAGATATACTTAATTATATCTTAAGAATCTTAAGATATATTTCGAATAGATAGAAATAGTAAATTTGAATTGAGACATCTATTCTATGACGGATTTTCCCTCTATTTTCGTGCCTTTAACAGGCTTAGTATTGCCGGCATTTGGAATGGCTTTTTTATTTCTTTATCTGCAGGAAAATAAAATTGTCTAGAATGGGTGGGGCAAAATTTTCTCAATGTATTTTCAGGATCATAATACAGATATTTTTTAGTGTAAGTAATATAATAGGGTACGTAGCTCTTTATACACACAAATGAAAAACGTCTATGGATGCAGATAGGCTACAAGCATAAATGCATGCATATGCGTAGCCGAGTATAGTGAAGTGGATCCACGAATTTTTTTTTTTGAATAGAAAATCAATGTATCTAACCAATTTTTTTCACAGGAGTACTAGCTGCTGAAGGTGATTTCAGAATCAAAAAAAGGAAAGTCAAAATCATTTAGCTTATTCTCTCAATTTCAATTAACCGCTGTTGGATTTAGTATATCTAATATGAATTGGCGATCAGAACACATATGGATAGAACTCCTAAAAGGTTCTCGAAAAAGAGGTAATTTTTTCTGGGCCTGTATTCTTTTTCTAGGTTCATTGGGATTCTTAACGGTTGGGGCTTCCAGTTATCTTGGTAAGAATATGATATCCGTATTTCCATCTCAACAAATTCTTTTTTTTCCACAGGGGATCGTGATGTCTTTCTACGGAATCGCGGGCCTATTCATTAGCTCCTATTTGTGGTGCACTATTTTGTGGAATGTAGGAAGTGGTTATGACCGATTCGATAGAAAAGAGGGAATAGTGTGCATTTTTCGTTGGGGATTCCCTGGAATAAAACGTCGCGTCTTCTTTCGATTCCTTGTGCGGGATATCCAATCACTTAGAATTCAGGTTAAAGAGGGTCTTTATCCTCGTCGTATCCTTTATATGGAAATCCGGGGCCATGGGGTCATTCCCTTGACTCGTACTGATGAGAAGTTTTTTACTCCACGAGAAATTGAACAAAAAGCTGCCGAATTAGCCTATTTCTTGCGCGTACCAATTGAAGTATTTTGAGTGCCAATTGCAATTTTTTTTTCAATTGTAAGGGGATTCCCAAGTATTTATCTAAAGGAAGGAACAAACTCGGATAAGAGAAAATTGCTTCTAATTTGTTTTGTCCAAGTGAGATATATGGCATAATTTAGATCTAAGAAAGAACCCAATAGAAAGAAATTCCACTAATATACAAAAAGAGAAATAGATACAAACACAAGGTCTCAAACCTTGTTATAGAATTTTTGTTTTGCTTCAAAGAAAAGAACTATTATATAGAGTCAGCGAATGAAATAGAGTCAGCGAATGAAGTGGATTCATTAACAACTCAATTTACAGATCAAAAATGAAAAAAAAGAAAGCATTGCCTTCTTTCCTATATCTTGTATTTATCGTACTTTTACCCTGGGTAGTTTCTTTCTCTTTTAACAAATGTCTGGAACTTTGGATTAAGAATTGGTGGAATACCAGTCAATCCGAAACTCTCTTAACTGATATTCAAGAGAAAAGGATTCTAGAAGGATTTATAGAATTAGAAGAACTTTTTTTCTTGGACGAAATGATAAAAGAGAAACCGAAGACACATGTACAAAAACCTCCTATAGGAATACACAAGGAAATAATACAATTGGCCGAAATAGATAATGAGGATCATCTCCATATCATTTTGCATTTCTCGACGAATCTAATCTGTTTGGCTATTCTAAGTGGTTCTTTTTTTCTGGGTAAAGAGGAACTTGTCATTTTGAATTCTTGGGTTCAGGAATTCTTCTATAACTTAAATGACTCAACAAAAGCTTTTTTTATTCTTTTAGTCACAGATTTTTTTGTTGGATTTCACTCCACCCGCGGTTGGGAACTACTAATTCGTTGGGTCTACAACGATCTTGGATGGGCTCCTAACGAGCAAATTTTCACTATTTTTGTTTGTAGTTTTCCCGTGATTCTAGACACGTTTTTGAAATTTTGGGTCTTTTTTTGTTTAAACCGTCTATCTCCTTCGCTTGTAGTAATTTATTATTCAATTAGTGAAGCATAAACTCACTCATTGGATTTCTTAATATTAATCAAATTCGCGTCTTTCTTCCTTTAGAAGGAAAGCGTTTTCCTTTTTAGCAAAATTCTTTCTATTTCTACCTGCTCAAGGTATTAATCATTCCAGTACAACTATTGCAGTAGAATGACAACAGACTCATGTATAGGGAACTAGATTAGGTTAGCTACCTATCTAATTTATTGTAGAAATTCCGGGATCCGCGATTGGACATGGAAAATAGAAATACTTTTTCTTGGTTAAAGGAACAGATGATTCGATCGATTTCTGTATCGATCATGATATACGTAATAACTCGGACATCCATTTCAAATGCATATCCCATTTTTGCGCAACAGGGTTATGAAAACCCGCGGGAAGCAACTGGACGAATTGTATGTGCTAATTGCCATTTAGCTAATAAGCCCGTGGATATTGAAGTTCCCCAAGCTGTGCTTCCCGATACTGTATTTGAGGCAGTTCTTCGAATCCCTTATGATATGCAGCTGAAACAAGTTCTTGCTAATGGGAAAAAGGGAGGGTTGAATGTAGGTGCTGTTCTTATTTTGCCCGAGGGATTCGAATTAGCGCCGCCCGACCGTATTTCTCCTGAGTTGAAAGAAAAGATAGGAAATCTATCTTTTCAGAGTTATCGTCCCAATAAAAAAAATATTCTTGTGATAGGCCCTGTTCCCGGTAAGAAATATAGTGAAATTGTCTTTCCCATTCTTTCCCCCGATCCCGCTACGAAAAAAGACGTTCATTTCTTAAAATATCCCATATATGTAGGGGGAAACCGAGGAAGGGGACAAATCTATCCTGATGGTAGCAAGAGTAACAATACGGTTTATAATGCTACGTCAACAGGCATAGTAAAAAAAATACTACGTAAAGAAAAGGGGGGATATGAAATATCCATCGTCGATGCGTCGGATGGACGCCAAGTGATTGATATTATACCTCCTGGGCCAGAACTTCTTGTTTCAGAGGGGGAATCGATCAAGCTTGATCAACCATTAACAAGCAATCCTAATGTGGGCGGGTTTGGTCAGGGGGATGCAGAAATAGTGCTTCAGGATCCATTGCGCGTCCAAGGCCTTTTGTTCTTCTTCGCATCTGTTATTTTGGCACAAGTTTTTTTGGTTCTCAAAAAGAAACAGTTTGAAAAAGTTCAATTGTACGAAATGAATTTCTAGATTCCGGAATTTCTTACCATTAAGTTGGTAAAAAGCCTCAATTCCTTATTTCTATCTCATGCAATGCAAAAGAGGAGAATCCAAGGCGGAGGCGAGAATAATAAAAGGAACAAGTCCTTTTAGGAGGAATTGCCGGTCTTCTTAATCCTCTATTGGGCACAAGAAAAAGGCTTTTTTGCCTTTTTCTTGTGTCGATTCTTCTTGTATCGAAGTTAAGAATTCTTTTTCTTCTTATTTGTTTTATCAAAGATTACTATTTATTCTTTATTTGGGTCTGTCTCTTGGACTTCCTTTGCTTAGGTTCGGGCGCGGTAGTGGACAAGCAGAGGAAAAGAAAGTATGGTGGGGGACAAATTTCTTGTGAGCAAACAGAAATTTTGTAAAAAAAAACGTATACCCTTCCATTGGAAGGTGGTTTTTCTTTTTAGCCTAGTTGAGTAGTTTTTATTAAGGTTTTCTTAGTTTATTACTCTAAACTAAATCAATGATTTTGAGAATACTTCCTTCATGGAATAAAATATTGGATCCTCGATTGATCCCCTCCTTCTTGTTGCTTCATAAAGGTAAATCAATTTTATGGGGAAAGGCGGGGGCTTTAAATCAACCCATATATTGCTTCACCAACATCATTAACAAACAAAAGAATAAATAAAAGGAATTCTAACTATCAGAGCAAAGGTTTTCTCTTTGTTATATTTACAAATAGGAATGGGTAACCAATTTGTAGATTGTGGAATAGATTAAAATCACGTTATAAGAATAAGAATTCCGCGGGTCCTTTCCGCTCTAATCAGATAAAGCGGGTTAAGGACCCGCTAAGCTCCTACTTTTTCATGTTTACAATCTGGCTCCTCCAATTACTATAGAGATGAACCCAATCCAGAATACGAACCATAAAAGAAAACACCTATTAAACCAATCACAGGAATACCAGTTACAGTCCCTATCAACCAAAGAGGAATTCTTCCAGTAGTATCGGCCATTTCCCCTACTTTCCTCCACATTTTCTCAAGTGGTCATGCTAGAGACAAAAACAGTCATGGATAGTTATAAAGATGGTATCCTTCCAAATGGGATAAGAGAATTCTTACTACTCTCTTTCTTTTTCTCAATTGAAGAAATAATTGGAAAATAAAACAGCAAGTACAAAAATCAGTAATAAACCCCAGTATAGACTGGTACGATTCAATTCAACATTTTGTTCATTCGGGTTTGATTGTGTCATAGTTCTATAATTGGAATTTGGTTTATCGTTGGATGAACTGCATTGCTGATATTGATCCCAAGAAAAAAACCGTGGGTACGGCTAATCCATGAACAGCCAGCCATCGCACTGTAAAAATGGGATAGGTTCGATCTATGGTCATTGGGGGCCTCCTAAAAAGATCTACTAAATTCATCTAGTTGTTCTAAAGAATCAAAACGGTCGGTTATTAATGGAATTCCTTGTCGGCTTTCCGTGAAATACTCGTTTGGCCGAGGACTTCCAAACACGTCATAAGCTAAACCCGTACTGACAAATAACCAACCCGCAATGAATAGGGAAGGTATAGTAATGCTATGAATAACCCAGTATCGAATACTGGTAATAATATCAGCAAAAGAACGTTCTCCCGTGCTTCCAGACATGCTGAACTCCCAAAATTTTTGTACATTCAAAAAAGGAATTGATTCCGTAAAAGATGGGATCAACCAGTAAATAGAAAATTACTGATATTCACCTTGTGAGATTGTCAATTTTGTACCAAAGGTGTATTTTGAGTATACCGAATTAGTATAGCTACCCTTCCTATGGCAGAGCAATCCAGTTTCGCTTGGTCCCAAAACAGAATTCCTTTTTTCTCTTCTTTGTTCCTTGTCTATAGGGAAACTACATGTTATTCAAGGCATCAAGAGAAACCCCTTTTTTTTGAGGGTCTTACTTATTTTCATTGTTTTCGAATCGAAATAGTAGAATAATTTAATTTGGAATAGCGGACAAGATCCTGGGAAAACCTAAGTTAATGATCAATAGGTTTGGATAAAGAATTTATCCAGGATATTCTCATATTGACGCAATACAAAGAAAAGATAAGTATATGTGAAATCTATCCCTTTTTAGTTAAAAGTTTTATTCGAATGCAATCTTTCCCTTTAAGGAGTTAAATTGGTTAGCATAAAATAATATCTAATAAATAGAAAATCGAATAGTAGATAATCCGTTATGAAAGAAACGGAATACATTCTTTGAAGAATCCAGATTCGTAATCAATCCTTATTTTGTTTCTTAGATTAGGTCTAACTTTGTTGACCAAACTGCAAGCATGGAACTTTACCAGATGAAATAGGGAAAGACAGAAGATAGAACTTAAAAGAAAAGGATAATTGAAGTAACGTGTCTTCGAATCCACTTTGGTTGGGGTTCGAAAAACGAATAAAAATAAATAAAAATAAAGTAAATTCAAGGAAGAGCTTTCCCTTTTTCAGGGGCGTTTGGGGGTCGTGGAATGCTTTTCTTCTCGTCTTATTCTATATGGAATACAATGAGTTAAAATAAGAAGGAATAGGGGAATATTCGACCGTTTACTCCAAAAAGAGGATTAAATCCTATTGAAAACTAAATAATCCGAAATAGAAAGAGCTTTTTTAAAATTCCATTCTTTATTTCTCTTTCACTCGAACCCCCCCAAAAAAAATCCAATTTTATTTTTCAACGGGGTTAGATGATCTAGTTCTTAATATTATTACTTTACTTACCTGATAGATTCCACAACAAATCTTTTGATTCGGAATTAGGGATTCATGTCCCATCTGATGAATCGATTTTCTTTTATACTTTTGTATCTCACTCTATCTTGTTTTTTAGTATTATCTAAAATAACCGATGAATTCAAAATTTTCCATAACTTAGGTAAGTGCTTTATCAACATATGTAGTGTAGTGAAAAAATAAATGGAATTTAACCCCTTCATGCTTACTATAACTAGTTATTTCGGTTTTCTACTGGCTGCTTTAACTATAACTCCAGCTCTATTTATTGGCTTGAACAAGATAGGTCTTATTTGATACGTCTTATTTGAAATGAATTGAATGAATAAGTCAGAAAAGAAGAAAAGAAAAATCTTTTGTATTCCTAGTATTCTAGGACTCTTTTCCGCACTAATCACCAATTCTTTTCTTGGTCATTGAGATTCGTGGATAATTTAGACTATTATTTAGAGATAGATCGTACCTCTTTTTTTTTAGCCCCTCGAACAAATAGAAATGATTGAAGTTTTTCTTTTTGGAATCGTCTTAGGCCTAATTCCTATTACTTTAGCGGGATTATTCGTGACTGCGTATTTGCAATACAGGCGTGGGGATCAGTTGGATCTTTGATTGAGTAACATTTCTTTTTTGATTGACCTCCTCCAGACCAGAGAGGAGGTCAAAGTGGAGTTGCAATTCGACTTTGTTTTTTTTAAGTTATTTTACTCTGTTTCGGCATAAAACAGATGGAATCACGCTCTGTAGGATTTGAACCTACGACATCGGGTTTTGGAGACCCGCGTTCTACCAAACTGAACTAAGAGCGCTTTCAAAAAGAAAATTCCTAACGTGTTTCACGTACGTTACGTATAGTATTCACAAATTCAAGTTATACCCACTTTAATCGATCTCCCCGATACTGCCCATAAAGAAGAGAGAAGGAATAGGTAGGGATGACAGGATTTGAACCTGTGACATTTTGTACCCAAAACAAACGCGCTACCAAGCTGCGCTACATCCCTTTTCCAAATTGTTGTACAATGCCATTGTACACAATTCCTTTCTTGTTTTCCACATTGTAATTTTCTTCTATTTCTCTATCTATATAGAACTTTCTTGTCATTTCTTGTTTTTGGTCTCATATAATCAAGGAAGGGTATACATCTAAAATCCAATCGAATTTCACCTATAAAAGAAAGATTACTATTCCTTAGTAATGTATAGGAGGAAGGGTCATCTTTTTTAGGTATAGGAAAATTTCGTCTATATGGTTCATTTTATATATATAATATTGTATTTCTTTTTTTAGTTACGAATTTAAGAAATACAAACTATCTTGGGCAAAAGTATCTGATCATATATGTATTCCAATAAGGAAGGAGGATTTTCAATGCGGGATATAAAAACATATCTCTCTGTAGCACCCGTGCTAAGTACTCTATGGTTTGGGGCTTTAGCGGGTTTATTGATAGAAATTAATCGTTTATTCCCAGATGCTTTGTCATTCCCTTTTTTTTCATTCTAGTTATTCCTATGCGAGAGATAGAATTTCACATGACGAAAATATTCCTTCAATCCTTTTTTAGTATACGAAGCAAAAAGAAAGAAAAGATGGATTGGGTCGAACCTCAGGGTCATGAAAAATTCGGTAAATCCCTTTTTAGAAAACACAAATTTAATTAAAAAGGGTATCCAAGTTAAGTCAGGCCTCACAACAAATCAGAGCATAGAAAGAGGCTAGGACTGGGGTTGCTACTTAAATGAAAGGATTTCGAAGCAAAATCCTTGCTAATTCGACAAGGATTGTATTTTTTAATTATTTCTCTATTTTTTATTCTATTGGATTCGTTAGAGAATTCGAAGAATTACAACAAAATATTTAGAATTAGAAATCACATTTTTAGTTAGAAACTTCTATGGATTTTATTCTTCTTCTTCGGATCCAAAATAGAAGAATAAAGGAATAGATATAAGAATTAAGTTAAGTCGATCCAAAAAGGAAAGGAGGTTCATGGCCAAGGACAAAGATGTTAGAATCGGAGTTATTTTGGAATGTATCAGTTGTGTTCGAAAGGGTACCAATAAGGAATCGACGGGAATTTCTAGATATAGTACTCAAAAGAATCGTCACAATACACCCGGACAATTAGAATTAAGAAAATTTTGTCGTTATTGTCGCAAGCATACGACTCATAACGAAATAAAGAAATAGGAGCATCGTATGCTCGATTTTTCCAAAGAACAAAAAGAGTAAGAACTTCTTATTTAATATACAGAACTATTTAATATATAGAACATAGATAGAAAACAAAATTAAAATCAACTCATCTGATTTTAGGTAGATATTATTTCATATGTATAGAGGATTTTTATTTAATTTATATATATTTATTATATTTATATATTTAGTATATGAATATAATAATATATGGACCAAAGAAAGGCTACTTACTTCTGGATCCAGAATTAATAAAATAAAGAAATCCTTTTTTTGCCAATTTTCAAATAAAATAAGGAATAAATCATGTATATATCTAAACAACCTTTTCGTAAATCTAAGCAACCCTTTCGTAAATCCAAACAACCCTTTCGTAAATCCAAACAACCTTTTCGTAAATCTAAACAACCTTTTCGTAAGCGTTCTCGAATTGGCCCGGGGGATCGAATTGATTATAGAAACATGAGTTTAATTAATCGATTTATTAGTGAACAAGGAAAAATATTATCCAGACGAATAAATAGATTAACCTTGAAACAACAACGATTAATTACTCTTGCTATAAAACAGGCTCGTATTTTATCTTTCTTACCATTTCGTAACTATGAAAATGAGAAGCAATTTCAAGCCCAGTCAATTTCAATAATTACTGGCCCTAGAAACAGAAAAAATAGACATATTCCTCAATTAACACAAAAGCCCAATTCCAATCGAAACTTAAGAAACTCCAACCAGAATTTAAGAAACAACAATCGAAACTGAAGTTCCGATTGTTGATGTTTTATTCAAAAAGGTAAGACTCATATTATATAAAGTAATCCTGTTTTGATTCTTGGTAATCTTAATTTATTGTATCTTCCCGGAGTTCCTTCTCCGGGAATTCGTTTTTAATTATTCCTGTATATTACTTTTTTCTCCCTTTAATTGATGGTTTTTATTTTATTAGAAATCGTGTAAAGATTATTTGGATTTGATACAGCTACTTGTGCAAGCATTTTACGATTAAGAATCAATTCCTTCTTATACAGATTGTGTATTAATTTACTATAACTATCAAAACTATAACTATCGAATACTTTATATATCCGTGTTGCCGCGTTTATCCGAGTGATCCACAAACGACGAAAATCCCTCTTTTGCTTGCCTCTATCTCGATGAGAAGAAAAAAAAGCTCTTCTTACTTGTTGAGTAATCATTCGATTAAGTCTTAAATGAGCACCTCTAAAGTTTGAGGCAAATGAACGCATTTTTGTTCGTCGTCTCCGAGCTATATATCCTCGCGGAACTCTGGTCATTGAATCAAATTAACCTTAATGAATAACTAATGATTTCTCTTGTTTTAACCGTCCCTTTTCCCATTAATAACAAAACGGATTATTCCGATATATAAAATATTAATTCCAACGGCTTTTGCTACTATAACCTTCCCAACCACGATTTTTTATTCTATTCCCTTCAGTTATTTCGCATAGAAATAACAAATTCTAACCATACTAAAAAAACAGTGGGTTCCATCGTTTCTATGGTTTCCTTTTAAACGGTGAGGCCCTCTCTATACACCGGAGCCCTCTCTTTCATTTCATCAAAAGGTATTGTGAACTTGTATAGTTCACATTCTTTGGCTCTACCTATCCATTATAGAGTAAATAGCTCTTTTCACAATAAGAGTTATTCATACAGTGACGGTATTTAATTATGAAAGTTGGCTTAATAGCTGACCCTTTAGTCCGTTCTTTTAAGATAAAGGAGCATAAGCCTTTTTCTTTTTATTACTATTTCCTCCGCTTAATAGATAACCATTTGCTACCAATGGGGGAATTGCTTCTTCTAATTCCAATCTAGATGATTGGATTTGCACCAAAGGAAACCAGAAATTCCATATACCATAGAAATCTAGGATAGAGAAGCTCTACCCTATTCATTGGTACTGATCATGGATACTTCCAAAATTGTCTTATTTGTTTGAACTCATGATCTGAACGAGTCGCACATACACCCTAGCACATGTTCCTCGACGCTGAGGACACCCCTTAAGCGCGGGCGTTTTTCTAGCATTTCGTATTGGCTGTCTTGCATTTCTAATAAGTTGTTTAACTGTCGGCATGTCGTATGTATATAGAAAAAATGGATTGGTTTAGATCGATCTTAACCTGCGGATTCATCATCATGAAGTATTTCTATTTTCTATAAAATCGCATAAAACCCGAATTTAGGTTTGAAATAAATTTACAAGAAATCCAGCCCCTACCAATCCTTAAACATTTCTGGAAACCGCACTGGATCGGTATCGCAGTGCTCGTCAATCATTTCATCCCCTACAATATCGACAAGTCCATAAGCTTTTGCTTCGTCTGCTGACATGAAAACATCCCTTTCCATGTCTTCGGATACAACCCAAAAAGGCTTGCCTGTTCTTAGTGCATAAACCCTTGTGATCATTTCGCGAACTTTGTGTAATTCTTCCACTTCTAGTAAAAATTCAGGTGTCCTTGCCCGATAATAAGCACTAGCAGGTTGGTGAAGCATAATCCTAGCGTGAGGGAATGCTATACGCTTGGTGGGTTCTCCTCCAAGCAGAATAAAGGAGGCCATGGATGCAGCTATTCCAAGGCATATTGTATATATGTCTGGTGTCACCGTTTGCATCGTATCAAAAATTGCCATTCCTGAGATTAGCCATCCGCCGGGAGAGTTTATAAACAAAAAAATATCGCTAATTCCATCTTCTATACTGAGATATACCATGAGACCCGTAATATGATTCGTGATCTCGCAACGAATCTCTTGACCTAAAAAAAGTGTTCTTTCTCGATACATAACATTGTATAAGTCAACCCAAGTCGCTTCTTCATCTCCGGGAATCCGGTAAGGTACTTTTGGAACACCAATCGGCATATTAGATTAATATTATTAAATTTAAGTAACAAAACTACACTTTAATATGGAAACGTAAGAATGGAGGAGAAAGAAAGAATCCGCAGTTTATTATCTTTATTTTTTCTTATTCTATAAGAATACTATAGATTATATTAATACATAGATTGAAAAATGATACATATAAGGAAGGTAAAACAGATTGAATAAAGAAAAAGGAATTTTTGATTCGAATGATAAACAAAGACGGATTAGGGATCTATTCTAGGTTTTTCCAAGTAGCCCAAGCTACCCATTGCATATTGGCACTTATCGAGTATAGAATAGATCTGCTTCGCTTTCTTCTTACAAACAGAATTGGCTTCTTATTTTTAATGAAATGAAATAAATATTCATGCTTTCTGACACAGAATCCCCTAGAAGGGATATGGATAGTCTTTTCCAATGCGATAAAATAAAACGACATCGTGTCTATTTTTCTTTGCTAAAGGGGTATTTCGATGGGTTTGCCTTGGTATCGTGTTCATACTGTCGTATTGAATGATCCGGGTCGATTGCTTGCGGTGCATATAATGCACACAGCTCTAGTTTCTGGTTGGGCCGGCTCGATGGCTTTATACGAATTAGCGGTTTTTGATCCCTCAGATCCTGTTCTGGATCCAATGTGGAGACAAGGTATGTTTGTCATCCCCTTCATGACTCGTTTAGGAGTAACCAATTCGTGGGGTGGTTGGACTATTTCAGGAGGAACTACAACGAATCCGGGTATTTGGAGTTATGAAGGTGTGGCAACTGCGCATATTGTGTTTTCTGGCTTGTGTTTCTTGGCAGCTATCTGGCATTGGGTATATTGGGACCTAGAACTATTCCGTGATGATCGGACGGGAAAACCCTCTTTGGATTTACCGAAGATCTTTGGAATTCATTTATTTCTTGCAGGGGTGGCTTGTTTTGGCTTTGGTGCATTTCATGTAACGGGTTTATATGGTCCTGGGATATGGGTGTCCGATCCTTATGGACTAACTGGAAAAGTACAAGCTGTAAATCCTGCGTGGGGCGCAGAAGGTTTTGATCCTTTCGTTCCGGGAGGAATAGCTTCGCATCATATTGCTGCGGGTACATTGGGCATATTAGCGGGCCTATTCCATCTTAGTGTCCGTCCGCCTCAACGTCTATATAAAGGATTACGTATGGGCAATATTGAAACTGTACTTTCCAGTAGTATTGCTGCTGTTTTTTTTGCAGCTTTCGTAGTTGCCGGAACTATGTGGTATGGGTCGGCAACTACCCCAATCGAATTATTCGGGCCTACTCGTTATCAGTGGGATCAGGGATACTTTCAGCAAGAAATATATCGAAGAGTTAGCGATGGGTTAGCTGAAAATCTTAGTCTATCAGAAGCTTGGTCTAAAATTCCCGAAAAATTAGCTTTTTATGATTATATTGGTAATAATCCCGCAAAAGGGGGATTATTCAGAGCAGGCTCAATGGACAATGGGGATGGAATAGCTGTTGGATGGTTAGGACATCCCGTCTTTAGAGATAAAGAAGGACGCGAGCTTTTTGTACGTCGTATGCCTACTTTTTTTGAAACATTTCCGGTAGTTTTGGTAGATGAAGAGGGAATTGTGAGAGCGGACGTTCCTTTTAGAAGAGCAGAATCCAAATATAGCGTTGAACAAGTAGGTGTAACAGTCGAGTTCTATGGTGGCGAACTTAATGGAGTAAGTTATTCTGATCCTGCTACTGTAAAAAAATATGCGAGGCGTGCCCAATTAGGGGAAATTTTTGAATTAGATCGAGCTACTTTAAAATCAGATGGTGTTTTTCGCAGCAGTCCAAGGGGTTGGTTCACTTTTGGTCATGCTACCTTTGCTTTGCTCTTCTTTTTCGGACACATTTGGCATGGCGCTCGAACCTTGTTCCGAGATGTTTTTGCTGGTATTGATCCAGACTTGGATGCTCAAGTAGAATTTGGAACATTCCAAAAAGTTGGAGATCCAACTACAAGGAGACAGACAGCTTGATACCACATTGCTATGGTATCTTTCACCTCTCTTTTTTGATTTGACATAGGAAACTTCTCCTGTCCTTTCTTTGACTTGACTCTTTTTCTTTTTTTATATGGGAAATGATCCCAAATGACAAGTGAATAGGTGTGGAAGTTATAATTGTAAATAAACCACGATCGAATCTATGGAAGCATTGGTTTATACGTTCCTTTTAGTTTCGACTTTAGGGATCATTTTTTTCGCTATCTTCTTCCGAGAAGCACCTAAGGTTCCGACTAAAAAATGAAATAATTTAATTGAAGTAATAAGTCTCCCAGATGGGGAGACTTATTACTTCAATTAGTCCCCATGTTCTTCGAATGGATCTCTTAATTGTTGAGAGGGTTGCCCAAACGCGGTATATAAGGCATACCCAGTAAAGCTTACAAGTAAACCAGATATGGAGATGGCGACTAAAGTTGCTGTTTCCATTTTTTTTTGTAGAATTTCAAGATTACAATGGATCTATGAAAAGATCGTGTATTTACAACTACAATGGAATAGTATACAAAGTCAACACCAATGATTAAATAGAATTTATGGTTACACAAACCGTTGAAGATAGTTCTAGAGCTAGGCCAAAACGAACTGGCGCAGGTGGTTTATTGAAACCCTTGAATTCAGAATATGGGAAAGTAGCTCCAGGCTGGGGAACTACTCCTCTTATGGGGGTCGCAATGGCTTTATTCGCGATATTCCTATCTATCATTTTAGAAATTTATAATTCTTCTGTTTTACTGGACGGAATTTTAATGAATTAGGTTTCTACTAACTAAAACAAGGCCTTTCTATTTTAAGCTGCACATTTCTAGACATTCTGGCAGTTCGACCGTGGATTTTTTGTTTCGGTATCTCTGGAATATGAGTGTGTGACTTGTTAGAATTGATCCTATTGAGAATACATAGAAAGGGCCTGTTATCTGTATCAAGATGATTCTAATTCGTCGGATATTATTTATTCTAGTATCTGGAACACGAAATACATAAAGTGGATCAAGAAAAAAAAAAAATGGAACTATGATTCATACTAACTATTTAGACCTCGCAACCAGACTGAAAAAAAAATCCAGGTAGTTCTTAATAAAAAAAGAAATTTTCTTCCTTCCAATCCAATTTTGTTTACCCAAAAGATAACTTTTTTTTCTCTCGATTTTGTCTAGTCATTACACCGATTTAATAAATGATCATCAAGCGGTTTTTATTCGAAGAACCCTTGCCTTTTGTTTAGCTTGAGACTCAATCATCGTGGCTCTAGTATGAATCTAAGGTTTTAATTGAACTGATTCATAGGATCGCAACAAGATAATTTCTATCAGAAAACTACTAGAAATTTTGATTTGGATAAATAAAAAATAGGGACGAGAAAAGTCAAGAGGCCTCTAACGATCAACATAAGGGAAAGAAAGACAGATGAGCCAACTTGAGATTTTTTGGCATTATCATCACAAAGAAGAAATTCTGGATTTTTCTTATTTCATATCTTCAAGGCAAATCGATCCAATACCGTAGCTGATGAAGTTTTTTAATATCCATTGAAAATTTGTGTGTTTCTGCTTGAGCCGTACGAAATGAAATTTTCATATACGGTTCTCAGAGGGGGGGGTCGGACTAGTTACCTATCTCAATAAAGTATATGATTGGTTTGAGGAACGTCTTGAAATTCAGGCAATTGCGGATGATATAACTAGTAAATATGTTCCTCCTCATGTCAACATATTTTATTGTTTAGGGGGAATTACACTTACTTGTTTTCTAGTACAAGTTGCTACTGGTTTTGCTATGACTTTTTACTACCGGCCAACGGTTACAGAGGCTTTTTCCTCTGTTCAATATATAATGACAGAGGCCAACTTTGGTTGGTTAATCCGATCAGTTCATCGATGGTCAGCAAGTATGATGGTTCTAATGATGATCCTGCACGTATTTCGTGTATATCTTACAGGTGGATTTAAAAAACCCCGTGAATTAACTTGGGTCACAGGTGTGGTTTTGGCTGTATTGACTGCATCATTTGGTGTAACTGGTTATTCTTTGCCTTGGGATCAAATTGGTTATTGGGCAGTCAAAATTGTGACAGGTGTACCTGAAGCGATTCCGGTAATAGGATCCCCTTTAGTGGAGTTATTACGCGGAAGTGCTAGTGTGGGCCAATCCACTTTGACTCGTTTTTATAGTTTACATACCTTTGTACTGCCTCTGCTTACTGCCGTATTTATGTTAATGCACTTTCCAATGATACGTAAGCAAGGTATTTCGGGTCCTTTATAGGGAAAGCATATCATAGAGAATTCTAATTCTCATATATCATATTGGGTAGGTTGTGGTATTTCATTGCTACAAACATGGGTTATTGTAAAATAAGACATGTCATTTGGATACTTATCTTCAACTCCGAAGTATTTTGATACAAATAGTTGAAGCGAATTTTACGAAAGAAAATAAGACGGATTATGGGAGTGTGTGACTTGAATTATTGATTTGGCCATGCAGATAGAGAATTGGATCTGCCACATTAGAATTCACGACCAAAGGTGTCTCCGCATCCAATCAACACGTAAGTCTCCCATCTAGGAAGGATAGGCTGGTTCACTCGAGGAGAATATTTTCTATGATCATACCCCAACCATGTCATCCATGAACAGGCTCCGTAAGATCCCGTAGAGTATAAATGGAATAAGTCCTGTGATATGATCCAATTCTATATTTATTACACTTACTTTTTATTATAGTATGGAAATGCATTCATTTTCTTTGCATTGATTTTGATCGGCAATACTATCGGAGTAAAAGAGGGGATCTAAGGAAGAGCGTAGGCTAAACTTTTAGATTTTTTATTAGTAACAAGTAAATACTTTGTTTGGACGTAAGAAACTTACGATATTGAGGGGATAAACACCAACTAATCAAGAGACAATCCACAAAGCGATTGATCATGATCAAATTTGTAAGCCCACTTGGATATTGAGCATTTACACATAAGAATAGGATAGTAATTATAGGCGCAACTTCGGAAAAGATAATCTGATAAAGCTTTTCTTACCTTGAGTCATTATATAACCTATTCTATTGTGGATCTTCCGCGGTCTTATTTCTTTCATTCTTGCTCGAGCCGGATGATGAAAAATTCTCACGTCCGGTTCCTTTGGGGGATGGATCCTAAAGAATTCACCTATCCCAATAACAAAGAAACCTGACTTAAATGATCCTGTATTAAGAGCAAAATTAGCTAAAGGGATGGGACATAATTATTACGGGGAACCCGCGTGGCCCAACGATCTTTTATACATTTTTCCAGTAGTAATTCTAGGTACTATTGCATGCAATGTAGGTTTAGCGGTTCTCGAGCCGTCAATGATTGGTGAACCGGCGGACCCTTTTGCAACACCCCTGGAAATATTACCTGAGTGGTACTTCTTTCCCGTATTTCAAATACTCCGTACAGTACCCAATAAGTTATTGGGCGTTCTCTTAATGGTTTCTGTGCCAACAGGCTTATTGACAGTACCCTTTCTAGAGAATGTCAATAAATTCCAAAATCCATTTCGTCGCCCAGTAGCTACGACCGTTTTTTTAATCGGTACTGCAGTAGCTCTTTGGTTAGGTATCGGAGCAACATTACCCATTGAGAAATCCTTAACTTTAGGTCTTTTTTAGGGATTTTTCGGGTTGATTCATTCAACCGTGAAATCTCCTGCATGGGTATCTAGGAAACAGTTACTTCCAAGTGAATCTTCCCTAGATACCTAAAATCTATTTTATTATGATCCATTTCGCGAAAATATAGATTGTGCTAAAGATGCAAAATTGTTTTCTTTTTATTCTAACTCTATAAAAAAAGAGGAAAAAATTGCAATGGATTTAAAGCGAGAACTTGTTCTTAGGTAAATCAATTGGGAGATGCTTCTCTAGAGTGTCCCATATAAGCTTTTCATCCTCCATCCGAAAACTGTTAATTCTCATAAGATCTTCTTCAGTCTTACTCAAAAGGTCCAATAGTGTATGTATATTGGCCCTTTTGAGACAATTATACGTTCTAGAAGGCAATTCTAATTGATCAATAAAAATACAATTCAATGGAATTCCTTTTTTGCTTTTCTTTAGATTAGTGAATCTTTTTTGAAAGGTTAAAAGGGGTGGAGTAAATCTGTTTTTATTTTGGTCGAAACTAGTGCCCCCCCCCTCCACGTGTAGAAAAGGAAAAAATAAATCAATCAAATTACGAGAAGCTTCATAAAGTGCTTCTTTAGGGGTTAAACTTCCATTCGTCCATATTTCTAGAAAAAGTATCTCGTGTTTTTCATTTCCATTCCCACAAGAAAAAATACTATAATTTACATTTCGAACAGGCATGGATACAGCATCTATAGGATAACTTCCATCTTGAGAGTTCTTTCTTAGTTCCGTATGATATCCGCGATCTCGCTTGATCTGTAACTCAATACAGAAATCTAGGGGCTCTCTCAAGTTAGCTATAGGTTGTGTCGTATCAACGATTTCTACGGAAGGCGGTAAGATTATATCTTGAGCGGTTATGTATCTAGGACCTTTGACACAAATTGATGCGTCTCTAACTCCATAGAGATTACTTTTCAATACAATTTCTTTCAAATTTAGTAAAATTTCTTGTATGGATTCTTCAATACCCACTATTGTAGAATATTCGTGTGGCACGTTCCCAAATTTTGCGCGTGTGATACATGTTCCTTCTATTTCTCCAAGTAAAGCTCTTCGCAAGGCAATACCGACAGTATCCGCTTGACCTTTTCTAAGCGGGGACAGAATGAAACGGCCATAATAAAGACGCTTACTATCTACTCTTGATTCAACACACTTCCACTGTAGTGTTTGGTTGGATGCTGTTACCTCCTCTCGAACCATAATAGACTAGTATTATTATTTGATCGGTGAATCGTTTATTTCTCTTGAAAGCGGTTTATTTCTTTTACAGACGTCTTTTTTTAGGAGGTCGACACCCATTATGCGGCATAGGTGTTACATCGCGTATACAACTTAACCGTACACCACTTTTAGCAATGGCTCGTAATGCGGCATCTCTTCCGCTACCAGCACCTTTTACCATAACTTCTGCTCGTTGCAAGCCCACTGTACGAATAGCATCTACTGCTGTTCTTTGACCCGCATAGGGTGATGCTTTTCTTGAGCTTTTGAATCCACAAGTACCTGCGGAGGACCAAAAAACCACCCGACCTTGCGGGTCTGTAACAGTTATAATGGTATTGTTGAAACTGGCTTGAACATGAATAACCCCTTTTGTTATTCTACGTGCACTCTTCCGTAAACTAAAACGGGCATTCCTACGCAAACCAATACGTATTCTCTTACATGAACCTATTTTTGGCATAGCTTTTGTCATATTTTATTATCTCATAAATATGAGTTGGAAATAACAAAAAGAAAAAAAGATATAAAGATATCCGTTTCGGGTAAAATATATTCTTTACTTGAATTTTGTATTTTGAATTTGGACATTTTCGTGAGTACTTTATTTTAACTTTTTAGAAGGGAAAGCTTCTTTTTTGAAGGATTACCCCTGTCTTTGTTTATGCTTCGGATTGGAACAAATGACTCTAATTCGCCCACGCCTATGAATCAGGCGACATTTTGTACAAATTTTGCGGACGGAAGCTCGTATTTTCATATTTAGGTACTCCTTTTATGAATCTACTCTTTTGGAAAAAATAAGTCTCTTCATTTAAATTTTGAAACTTGGAATTTATTACCCTAGAAAAACCTAATCCTTTGAATCTTTGGTATCCTTCAAATCTTCCGTATCCTTTGAGTTTTCGTTACGCTTCGAGTCTTTATGGGGAAGTCTAAAAATTATACGTCCCTTGCTTGAATCATAACGACTTACTTCAATTTTGACCCTATCCCCCATAAGTATTCGTATAGAACTAGACCGGATTTTTCCTGAAATATAGCCCAGGATGATGGTGTCATTTTCTAGGCGAACGCGGAAAATTCCGTTGGGTAGGGCTTCCGTAACTAAACCTTCGAAAGTGACTTTTGCTTCTCTCGGTTTTTTTTTTTCTCTCCTATTTTTTTTTTCTGTCATATTTTTTTTTCTCCTATTTTTTGATTTTTATTTCCAAAATAGGAAGTTCGAGATAGAATTTGTGCACTATAGGCGGGGCCATTACCATATATAACATAAGACTTCTCCCCCGATTCTCTTTAGTCGAGCTTCTCGATCTGTTATTATACCTCTAGAAGTAGAAAGAATAGCAATTCCCATTCCGCCCAAAACCTTAGGAATTCCTTGATAGTTAGCATAAATTCGTAAGCCAGGTCGGCTGATACGCTTTAAAAAGGTTCTAGTTCTATATATTCCCTTTCTAGTCTTTCTCTTTTGATGCCGCAAAGTTGAAACCAAGAAATATCTGTTATTTTCCTGATGTCTTCGAACACTTTCAATAAAACCCTCTCGTAGAAGTATTTTAACAATGTTTTCGGTAATATTTGTAGATACTACTCGAACAGTTCCTTTTTTATTCATGTCCGCGTTTCTTATAGAGGTTAGTAAATCAGCAATAGTGTCCTTGCCCATAAGACTCTAATTCTAGGTTCCTCCTTATTTTTCTATAATGAACATGTTTTCTTTTTTCTTTTAATTTTTTATTTTAAAGCATATACGTGAGAAACAATCTACTAATTTTTCTTTGATCTATATCTCGTCTACTAGTATTTATAATACTTCAGGAGCTAATGAAACTATTTTAGTAAAATTCAATTCTCTCAATTCCTCGGCAATCGCGCCAAAAACTCGAGTTCCTTTTGGATTTCCTTTTTGATCAATGATAACTGCTGCGTTGTCATCATAGCGTATTATTATACCGTCTTCGCATTTGAATTCTTTACATGTACGTACAATTACAGCTCGAATTACTTCAGATCTTTCTAGAGGCATTTGAGGCACTGCGTCTTTGATTACAGCAACAATAACATCACCAATACGAGCATATCGCTGATTACCAGCAGCTCCTATGACTCGAATACACATCAATTTTCGGGCTCCACTGTTATCTGCTACATTTAAAAGGGTCTGAGGTTGAATCATATTATTTTGATTTCAATTTTTTATTTCAATGCAAAAGGAGGAAATCAATATTGTCTATCTATTTATAGAAGGACAAATCTGGGTTTTCAATATTCTTTTTGGGGGTTCGATATCCCTAATCGAAGAAATTGACTTCGTATGGGCATTTTACTGGCAGCTATTTCCATAGCTGCTCTAGCTACAGTTTCGGATACTCCGCTCATTTCATAAAGTATTCGACCCGGTTTAACAACGGCTACCCAATATTCGGGGGATCCCTTTCCAGAGCCCATACGTGTTTCTGTGGGTCTTATTGTAACCGGTTTGTCGGGAAATATACGTACCCATAGTTTTCCACCACGACGTGCATATCGTGTCATTGCTCTTCGCCCTGCTTCTATCTGTCTCGCTGTGATCCAAGCGGGTTCAAGTACTTGAAGAGCGTATCTACCGAAACAAATACGATTGCCTCGATGGGATTTTCCCTTCATTCTTCCTCTATGTTGTTTACGAAATCTAGTTCTTTTGGGGTTATAGTCGATGGTTCTTTCTTAGTTCCATCTCTACTGCAAAACTGGACATGAGAGTTTTTTCTCATCCAGCTCCTCGCGAATAAAATGAGAAAGCATGCAAATTTCTCTAATTCCTAATAAATATTCAAAGATATTACGGATAGATACACATCAATATATAATAGAAAAATATATAGTTAAGAAAGAAGATCTAGAATATATTCAAATTCTATATTTGGATATAATGTAATCCTTCTTTTTCTAAGGAATTCCCTTATTTTTACTCTTATTGAATCGTGGTAAAGTATTCTAATGCAATAAAGATTTCGCGGGCGAATTTTTACTCTTTCCTGTCTTATTTGTTAATTTCTAACTTACCAAATAAAGCAATTTTTTTGGTTTGTTCCGCCATCCCACCCAATGAAGTATTAGGATTCTTTTCAATAAAATCCTATCCAGTCATAGGTTTTGTCGTTCCCACAGCTTCTCCTTTAATGGTTAGGTTTGAATCCTGCAATGGAGCTTCCAAAAAATTTCTTTCCGAGTCAATTTTCTCAGTTTTATTAACACGGGCTACTCCTTATTATTGCTTCTAATTTGTATTTTTTGTTTCAAGTTACGATTTCGAATTCTCTCTTATTTTTATTATTTTAATATATTGTGCTTTATCACATTGCCTTTTATGGTGTAATCCATAGACCATACACATCGGAATCCTATATCTTTCTTATTCTTTTTCCTTCTATCTATCATCCCTCCTTTTATCCACATCCTTTTAGTTTTGCTTCACAACCTAGAATCCTGTTTCTTTTTTAGAGAAAAAAATGCAGTTGCTACAACTATATGATAGATCCGCTCATTTATGATCGATGTATTTATTCACATAGTGACTGTTTCTTAGTTAGGATCTTGATAATACGAAGCAATAGGTTGGTTATTTAGTTAATTTTATAGAATTACTAAGTTTTTTCTATTTTTAGTAGGGTTGGGTCAATTTTTTCGAATCCCATTTTGGCCCTAAAGAAAAAACTAACGAGTCACACACTAAGCATAGCAATTATATTAAAAGATTTAGAAATTTTCATTAAATCTTATAGAAAGAGATATAATTTCTTCTTTTTTTCAGGGATTTCGGGAAAAATAAGGTTCTTTTCTTTTTTATTCTATCACAGGGCAGAATGGGAAGACAAGGTTAGTTATTCTTCTTCTACGAATATCCAAATTTTTACACCTAATACTCCATAGATAGTTCGAATTGGATAGCAGCAATAATCTATTTTAGCACGAATTGTTTGAAGGGGAAGTCTACCCTTTTTGATGCATTCGGCACGTGCAATTTCTTTCCCTGCTAGACGACCTGCAATTTGGATTTTTACTCCCTTTATATCTGCTTTTTTAGTTAATTCAATGGCTTTTTTCATTGCCTTTCGGAATGAAACTCTATTTTTTAATTGGAAAGCTATATATTCTGCAAGAATGTTAGGTTGTCTATAAGGTTCTTTAACTTTTTCGATAGCAATATTAAGTCTCTGGTTTATAGAATTCACTTCCTTTTGGAGGTCTTTCTCTAATTCTTCGATTGCTCCTTTTTTTTTTAATAAATTGGGGAATCCAATATGGATTATGACGTGGGTTGTGTCAATTTCTTTTTGAATTTCTATATGTGTAATTACTTCGGAACTTGAGTCTGATTCTATTTTTCTATTCGAGCCTTTTTTCCTATTCTTTTGTATATAGTTCTTGATACAATCCCGTATTTTTTTATCTTCCTGTAGACCTTCAGAATAATTTTTTGGTTGTGCGAACCAAAAGGAATGGTGATTTTGGGTTGTACCAAGTCTGAAACCGAGTGGATTTATTTTTTGTCCCATATTTTTCTATTCTATTTTTTTTATTGGGAATCGAAATCTTAGATTAATCTAAAGATTTTTTCGATTTCTTTACTATATTTAGTACAATTGTTATATGACACATGGTTTTTTTTATAGGATAACCGCGTCCTCGAGCCCGAGGTCTGAATTTTTTCATAATAGTACTTCTACTAACTTCGGCTTTAGTGATGAATAAACTCGCTTTGTCGAAATTCCTATAATGAGTAGCATTTGCTGCTGCCGAATAAACCAACTTTAAGATGGGATAAGATGTTCGATAAGGCATGAGGTTCAGTATCATAACGGTTTCCTCGTAGTAACGCCAGCGAATTTCATCAAGAACTCTTTGTGCTTTGAAAACAGACATATGTATGCGTTTTTGAGCTTTGAAAACCCGTTCGAACTTAAGTAGACGATCGGTTGGAACTTTTCTTGCGAGTTTCCTTAGCTCGTTCTTCTTTTTCTTTATCCTAGGGGTATACTTTACTAATTTGAAACTTGTCATAAATAAGGTTATTACCCAATTACCTTTACTTTAATTTGATATAAAATGGGTTTATTCTGAATCTTTCTATTCTGAATTCAGTTAACGACGAGATTTAGTATCCTTTCTCGCACTTTCATAACTCGTGAAATGCCGAGTAGGCACGAATTCCCCCAATTTGCGACCTACCATCGGATTTGTTATGTAAATAGGTATATGTTCCTTTCCATTATGAATCGCGATTGTATGGCCAACCATTGCGGGTAGAATGCTAGATGCCCGGGACCACGTTACTATTGTTTCTTTCTCCTCCTTCATATTGATCTTTTCGATTTTTGCCAATAAATGACGAGCTACAAAAGGATTCGTTTTTTTTCGTGTCACAGCTGATTACTCCTTTTTTCTTTTTAAAGAGTGGCATCCTATGTCCACTATCTCGATCGAGGTATGGAGGTCAGAATAAATAGAATAATGATGAATGGAAAAAAGAGAAAATCTTTTAGCTGTATAAGGGGCGGATGTAGCCAAGTGGATCAAGGCAGTGGATTGTGAATCCACCATGCGCGGGTTCAATTCCCGTCGTTCGCCCATCGCATTATTGCAAACTCCAAAAATGCAATTTTCCATATTCCTAGTTACGTATTTACTTACGGCGACGAAGAATAAAACTATCACTATATTTTTTCCTTTTCCTAGTTCTTCTTCCAAGCGCAGGATAACCCCAAGGGGTTGTGGGTTTTTTTCTACCAATGGGGGCTTTCCCTTCACCGCCCCCATGGGGGTGGTCCACAGGGTTCATAACTACCCCTCTTACTACGGGGCGTTTACCTAGCCAACACTTAGATCCGGCTCTACCCAAACTTTTTTGGTTCACCCCAACATTACCCACTTGTCCGACTGTTGCTAAGCAGTTTTGGGATACCAAACGGACCTCCCCAGATGGTAATCTTAAAGTGGCCAATTTACCCTCTTTTGCAATCAGTTTCGCTACAGCACCTGCTGCTCTAGCTAATTGCCCACCCCTTCCACGTGTGATTTCTATGTTATGTATGGCCGTGCCTAAGGGCATATCGGTTGAAGTAGATTCTTCTTTTTTCTCAAAAAACCCCTTCCCAAACTGTACAAGCTTCTTCCAAAGCATACGGCTTTCTAGATGTATATGACGATCTCTAGACAGATGGATCTTATATGAATCGTATGATGAAGTACCACATCAGTGGATATATAGAAAAGGAATCCAAATCCGCCGAATCGCTCATGTTATGATCTTCTACATCCTAGGTCTCCGCGTTCCGTCATCTGGCTTATGTTCTTCATGTAGCATTCAGATCGAATGACTCTATGAAATTACGTCGATACTTCCACATATTATGGGTAACGTAGGAGACATCCCTATTTTCACCCGGAGGTCTTAATTACCACTGCTTAGCTTTCAATTCGCCTCTGACCATCAAATTAAATGTGAATAACCCGTCCTCCTCTCTTTGAAACAAGGGGCGCTTCCGGTTCTGTGCGTGCTTCAAACAATTTTGTCTTCTCCATATTACCATATCTCCAGAGTCAATAATTTTCTATGAGGAACTACTGAACTCAATCACTTGCTGCCGTTACTCAACAGTTTTCTGTTGAGGTCTATCCCGTAGAGGTAGTCAAATTGGATCAGTGATCGATTTCTAGGTTTCGTCGTAAACCTAATTGGTTACTTCCAATTACGTAAATCAATAGTTCAAACCGCACTCAAAGGTAGGGCATTTCCCATTGATATAGGAACTTTTGTACCAGAAACAATAGTATCTCCAATTATAGCCCCTCTGGGATGTAAAATATATCTCTTCTCACCATCCCCATAGTGTATGAGACAAATGTATGCATTTCGATTAGGGTCATATTCTATGGTTACGATTCTACCAGATATGTCTTTTTGATTCCGTCGAAAATCGATTTTACGGTATAGGCGCTTATGACCTCCCCCTCTATGCCTTGCGGTAATGATTCCTCTGGCATTACGACCTTTACCACAACGGTGCCGTCCATGGATCAATTTATTTCGTGGATTGGATTTCACTTGCCTGTCTACGGTTCCCTTGCGTGTGCTCGGGATAGGTGTTTTGTATAAATGTTTCGCCGTATTATTAAGTATTCTCCTTTAGTTCTTTTCTCTATCTAGAAGTGGAATAGAATAACCCGGTTGAAGGGTAATGATCATACGTCTGTAATGCATTGTATGTCCCAGAATAGGTCCCATTCTTCTACCCTTTCCGGGTAGTCGATGGCTATTCACAGCTACTACCTTAACACCAAAGAAGAGTTCGACCCAATGCTTTATTTCTGTCTTAGTGAATCCCGATTCGACATTAGAAGTATATTGATTCTTTCCCAATAAACGAAGGCTCTTTTCTGTAAATACTGCGTATTTGATTCCATCCATAAATCGACTTTCCCTCCTATGCTCTGAGTTCCAGTATCGATAAGAATTCGAGTTCTTATTGTTCTTATGTTATGGTATGAATATACCATAACAATTCGTTATGTATGGATGATGGATGAGATTCCATGGATAGAGAGACTGTTCCAATAGACTTATGGAACGTTCCCGTTCGCGTGCATCCAGCAGGAATTGAACCCGCAAATTTACCAATTATGAGTTGGGCGCTTTAACCATTCAGCCATGG